TTTGTTCTTTTTACGTTATGAGCTCAATGTCGATAAATCCGCGAGTCTAGAAATTCATTTCTGACAATTGAACCTTCTCGAACTGTTTCTTTTTAAGAACCAAAAAGATTTGTGCCAAAATAACAGATGCCAAGAAGAACAAAAGGCCTTGGACACGTAAGGGATCTTGAAGTACTATTTCTGCATCTCCCTGACCAAATCCGCCCACATTAGGATTACTCGTCAACGGTTGATCCAATTTGATAGATTCGCCTTCTGAAACAAGAAGTTCTGGCCCTGGAGGGATAATATCAACCACTTGACGTCCATCCGATGCATCCGCTATGGTTATTTCGTAACCCCCTTTTTCTTTTCGTATTATTTTACCTACTATACCTGCTGATGTAGCATTATAAACTGTATTGTTACTTTTGCTCCCGTCGGGATAAATCTGACCCCTTCCCCTGTTTCCGCCTACATATATAGGATATTTTAAGAAGTGAACCTCTTTCGTAGTAGCGGGGTCCGGGGAAAGGATAGGAAAGGTTATTTCACTATATTTCTGACCAGGAACGGGGCCTATCACAAGAATATTTTTTTTATTGGGGCGATAGCTCTGAAAAGACAGATTGCCTATCTTTTCTTTTATCTCGGGGGAAATCCGATCAGCAGGAGCTAATTCAAAACCCTCTGGTAAAATAAGAACAGCCCCTACATTCAAAGCACCCTTTTTACCATTAGCAAGAACTTGTTTTAGTTGCATATCATAAGGGATTCGAACAACTGCTTCAAATACAGTATCTGGAAGTACCGTTTGCGGAACTTCAATATCCACGGGCTTATTAGCTAAATGGCAATTGGCACATACAATACGACCAGTCGCTTCTCGTGGATTTTCATAACCCTGCTGTGCAAAAATGGGATATGCACTTGAAATGGATGGCCGAGTTATGATATATATCATGAGCGATACGGAAATGGATCGAGTAATTTGTTCCTTTATCCAAGAAAAAGTCTTTCTAGTTTGCATAGTCCAACCATTGAGCCCAAAAATGTCTACAATAAATTTGGTAGGTCGCTAACCTAGTGCCCTATCCGCAATTCTGCTATTTACTGGAATAATTTTACTGGAATAAATAATATTAATATATAGAATAAATCTTTGGGGTGGGTAGAAAAATAAAGAGTAAGTATGATTTTACATGCTTTGTTTCTGTACAACTACAAAGTAAGAAACGTTAGAATTGAATTGGATTAATATCAGTAGATCCTTTTTTAATCATTCATTGAATGATAAATCACTACAAGTGACGGAGAAACACGATTTAAATAACGAAAAATCCAAAATTTAAATACAGTATCCAGAATGACTGGAAAAGTAGAAACAAGACCAGATATAATTTGATCATTATGAGCAAATCCAAAATCTTTGTAGACAAAGCCAATAATTAGTTCCCAACCATGGGGCGAATGGAATCCGATACATAAATCTGTTAATAAAAGAATCGAAAAAGCCTTTATTGTGTCACTTAAGTTATATAGGAATTCCTGAGCCCAAGAGTTAAGAATAACAAGTTCTTTATTACCCAAAATTGAATAACCACTTAGAATAACGAAACATATTATATTTGTCAAGAAGTGCAAAATCGTATGGATATGATCCTCATTGTGTATCTTGATTAATTGGAGCGTTTCTTTGTGGATTCCTATACGAAGGTTTTGTAGATGTGTCTCCGAGTATTCCTTGATCATTTCCTCCAAAAGAAAGATTTCCTCCAATTCTATGAATTTTTCTAGAATATTTTTTTCTTGAATATCATTCAAAAAAATTTCAGATTGCCTAGTATTCCACCAATAAGTAACCCAAGATTCCAGACTTTTATTAAATGAGAGAGAAATCCACCAGGGCAAAAATACTATAGATGCAAGATATAAAAGAGGGTTGAATGCTTTCTTTTTTGACATTTTTTCATTTCGTCTATGAATTTTTAATGAACCTACCTCATTAGTTGACTCTACGCCATCCAATATTTCTCTCATGCATGAGTTCTATTACAAAGTATCGAACTTATGAATCTATTCACTGTTTTGTTTTTTATTTGTGATTTCGGAGTTAGTCTTTGAATGTAGAAAGAATACAGAAATAGATGAAGAATCCACTTCGAATTCAAAGAGTTAACAAAAAAATATTATATTGTTTCCAGATATAGTAATTGGTCAAATTCGAAGCAAGTATCCCCCTTTTCGACGAATCAATGACTGCCTGAAAAAACCGCTTTATTTAGGTAATGAATATTCTTTTCTATCATTATATCAAAATATCTTCTATTTTTAAAAATTTTCACTGACTACTCAGAGTCCAGAATAAAAAAATTTATGTATTTCGAACTGCTTTGATAGAAAATAGAAAGGATGAATCCATTTTTTAGATTTGTTACTTAATTTTTTTTGTTATTGAATTAAGTTGTGTAGATTTCCATACACATAAAAGACCACAAAAATGGTTTTGTTTTGTGGTTGTTACGTTACGTATACGTCTTCTTTGACTAGAATGAGCGTTATGAAGAAACTTCAGTTAAGTTATGGTATAGAAAAGGGGGATTCTTTAGTTTTTCCTTCCTGCTGAGAAAGCATTCACTCTATCAGCTCATTTCTCAAAATACTTCAATCGGTACACGCAAGAAATAGGCCAATTCGGCAGCTTTTTGTTCGATTTCCCGTGGAGTAACATTCTCATCAGTACGAGTCAAGGGAATGTCCCCCTGGCCTCTGATATCCATATAAAGGACACGGCGAGCATAAATACCCTCTTTAACTTCTATTCTGACGGACTGAATATCCTTTATAAGGAATCGGAGGAAGATGCGACGATTTTTTCCAGGGAATCCCCAACGAAAAATACACACCATTCCTTCTTTTCTATCGAATCGATCATAACCACCCCCTACATTCCACGAAATTGTGCACCAAAAATAGGAGCTAATAAAGAGACCCGCGATCCCATAGAAAGACATCACAATCCCTTGTGGAAAAAAAAGGATTTGCTGAGATGGAAATAAAGATATCAAGTTTCTCCCAAGATAACTGGAAGTTCCAACCAATAAGAATCCTAATGAACCTAAAAAAAGGATAATGGCCCAGCAGAAATTACTTGTTTTTCGCGACCCCGTTATAGGTTGTATCCATATATGTTCTGATCGACAACTCATACTTGATCTGGTTTCGTTTTATTGGAATTGAGAGAATACCCTAGACTTTACTCTTTTTGTTTCCGAAGTAACTCTCATCAACTAGTACTAGTTTGATGTGAACCTTTAAGAGTAATTTATCAAATTGGTTAGATCTAAAATAAAAAAAAAACATACCCTTCGTATGATCCCATCAATATACATATAGATGTACCGATTTTACAGTTCAGCCATCCGGCGATCCTGAGATTTTTTCAAATAGATAGAATTCCTTTACCCCCATATCATCTTTCTACAGGCCAAAGAGCCCCTTTTCGACGGAAGCGCCGCATGTTATACCTTCTTTTCTTACACTAAATAGGTATCTGCGTTATGATACAAGTCTTAGTTTTGAAAAAAAAAATGGATCAGAGTTGGGCCCATCAGATCTAAACAGTCTTATTTTTTTGAACATGAAGAAATAAAGAAGCCATTGCCATTGCCGGAAATATTAAGCCTACTAAAGGCACCAAAACAGAGGGAAAGTCGAAAGTTGTCATATAAAGGATACCTCAATTTACTATTTGTACCTGTTATTATTATTTATATTAATATTATAAAGATTAGTATAAATCTAAGTATATATCTAAGTGAGTATAGAAGGTACAAAAGCATATATCATATCTATAGTTTCTATATTCTAGAATTCTATATTTGGATTATATATACATACGTAAGACGTAGAACAAAAATTTTTTATTTTCCTAGAATTTAACGAAAATAAGAATTCACTATTTTTCTTGTTGATAGAGGTCTCTTAACTGAATTAGTAATCAAGAATATAGATAAAAAGGAGTTATCCACAACTTTTGATTTTTTTTTACAATTTAGATCTTATGTCAACAAAGAAACCCCATTGATATTCGTTTTACTTGGATTCTGATAAACTAACTACTTGTTTGCTACAAATAAAAAAGGAACTTAATGCTCTATTGAATTTTGATTCAAAGGAAAGAAAGCGTGTAGCTGAAATAACTCACTCAGAACGCTTTTTAAAGGATTACGTGGTACGATTAGATCGAATAAGCCCTTCTGGAATAAATATTCAGCCGCCTGTGAACCTTCAGGTACTGTTTTATTCAATGTTTGTTCAATTACTCTTTTACCCGCAAATGCAATATAGGCATTGGGTTCGGCAATAATGATATCTCCCAACATACCAAAACTCGCAGTTACCCCCCCTGTAGTAGGAGATGTAAGAATTGGTACATAGAATAACTTTTTATTTGATTGATAATCATATAAAGCAGAAGATATTTTAGCCATTTGCATTAAACTCAAACTTCCCTCTTGCATACGCGCCCCCCCGGAAGCACATACTATAATAAGAGGGAGAAATTTGTTAGTAGCGTACTCAATCAAACGGGTTATTTTCTCCCCAACCACGGATCCCATACTACCCCCCATAAACTGAAAATCCATAACCCCAAGTGCTATGGGAATACCGTTTAATTGGCCTATACCTGTTTGAACGGCTTCAGTTAATCCTGTCTTTTGTTGATAAGAATCGATACGATCTTTATAAGGCTCCTCTTCCGAATGAAATTCAATGGGATCCAAAGAAACCATGTCTTCATCCATAGCATCCCAAGTATCCGGATCGATCGAAAGTTCGATTCTATCGGAACTACTCATTTTCAAATGATATCCACATTGTTCACAAAGATTCATTTTTGATTTTAAAATTTTCTTATAATTTAATCCATAACAATTTTCACATTGAACCCACAAATGTCTGTATTTTTGAGTTACATCCAGATCATTGGAACTTTCTATTATAGTGCTACCATTCGT